ATGCTGTGTAGTATCAACTATTTCCACAGAAGGTGGTGGGATGATATCTTGAGCAGTTACGTATCTAGGACCCCTGACGCAAATGGATGCGTCACGAGTTCCATACAGATGACTTCTCAATACAATTTCTTTCAAATTCATTAAAATTGCATGTACTGATTCTTCAATACCGACTATCGTAGAATATTCATGTGGTACCTTTTCAGATTTTGCACGTGTAATACATGTTCCTTCTATTTCTCCAAGTAAAGCCCTTCGCATCGCGATACCTATCGTATCTGCTTGGCCTTTCATAAGCGGGGCCAAAATGAAACGGCCATAATAAAGACGCTTACTGTCTGTTCTTGATTCAACACACTTCCACTGTAGTGTCCGAGTGGATACTGCTACTTCCTCTCGAACCATAATAATATTATTCTCAGATCATTGAATCATTTATTTCTCTTGAAATCCGTTCAATTCTTATTTCTACACACGTCTTTTTTTAGGAGGTCTACATCCATTATGTGGCATAGGGGTTACGTCACGTACGAAACTTAATAGTATACCACTTCTACGAATAGCTCGTAATGCTGCATCTCTTCCGAGACCAGGACCCTTTATCATGACTTCTGCTCGTTGCATACCCTGATCCACTACTGTACGAATAGCATTTCCTGCTGCGGTTTGAGCAGCAAATGGTGTCCCTCTTCTTGTGCCTCTGAATCCACAAGTACCAGCGGAGGACCAAGAAACCACCTGACCTAGTACATCTGTAACAGTCACAATGGTATTGTTGAAACTCGCTTGAACATGAATAACTCCTTTTGGTATTCTACGCCCACTCTTACGTGAACCAATACGCCCATTCCTACGTGAACCAATTCTTGGTATAGGTTTTGTCATATTTTATCATCTCATAAATATGAGTCAGAGATATACGGATATATCCATTTCATATCAAAACAGATCCTTTATTTGTCCATCGGGTCCTTTAGAAAATCCCTTTTTATTTTTAGAAAGATTACCCTTGTCTCTGTTTATGTCTCGGATTGAAACAAATTACTATAATTCGTCCCCGCCTACGGATCAGTCGACATTTTTCACAAATTTTACGAACAGAGGCCCTTATTTTCATATTTGTTATTCCTTACCTTAATTCCGAATCTACTCCTTGGAAGAAAATAAGTCTCTTCTCTTGAAATTTTGAACCTCGAATTGTATTCCCACGAAAGGAATGTTTAAAAAGCCACCTACACCTAATCGTTTGAATCTTTGTTGCGAAGTCTATAAATTATACGTCCCCTGGTTGAATCATAACGACTTACTTCGATTTTTACTCTATCTCCTGGTAGTATCCGTATAAAACTTCGTCGGATCCTCCCCGAAACATAACCTAGAATCAGATCTTCATTATCTAAACGAACCCGGAACATACCATTGGGAAGTGATTCAGTAATTAAACCTTCATGAATCAATTTTTGTTCTTTCATTCCAGGTAACCCCCTTGAAGTATCAACTAATGGAGGAGGAGTGATATTAAACAACCCGTCTTTCCTCTCCTTTTTCACAAATAGGAAGTTACGGATCAACTTCGGATACCAGAAGGATCACCATATATAACACAAAACTTCTCCTCCAATTCTTTCTAGTCGAGCTTCTCGATCTGTCATTATACCTCTAGAAGTAGAAAGAATTACAATCCCCATTCCACCTAAAATCCTAGGAATTCGTTGATAGTTGGAATAGATTCGTAGACCGGGTCGGCTGATACGCTTTAAAATATTTCTATATGTTCCTTTCCTATTTCTTCTATGTCGCAGGGTTGAAACCAAGAAATATTTGTTGTTTTCCCGATGTTTCCTAACGTTTTCAATAAAACCTTCTCGTAGAAGTATTTTAACAACGCTTTCGGTCATATTAGTAGATGCTATTCGAACCGTTCCTTTTTTATCCATGTCGGCATTTCTTATAGAAGTTAATATATCGGCAATAGTGTCCCTACCCATGACGAACTATAATTATTGGTGCCTCCTAATTTTGATATAATCAACATGTTCCGTTTTTTTTTATGTGAATTTTTGATTCTTTATTTATGAATTATTAAAAGTATATGCGTGAAACACAATCTACTAATTGATCCATTTCAGATACCCTACTATATCATGGTCTCATCTACTAGTATTTATAATACCTCAGGAGCTAATGAGACTATTTTAGTGAAATTCAACTGTCTCAATTCTCGAGCGATCGCTCCAAAAACCCGAGTTCCTTTTGGATTTCCTTCTTGATCAATGACAACTGCTGCATTGTCATCATATCGTATTATCATACCGTTGTCACGTCTGAGTTCTTTACATGTACGTACAATTACAGCTCTGATCACTTCTGATCTTTCGAGAGGCATATTGGGCACTGCTTCTTTTATTACAGCAACAATAACGTCACCAATATGAGCATATCGGCGATTACTAGCTCCTATGATTCGAATACACATCAATTCTCGAGCCCCGCTGTTGTCCGCTACATTCAAATGGGTCTGAGGTTGAATCATATCTATTTTTTTTTGAATCTGTTCTTTCAATGCAAAGGTCGAAGGAAAAAAGAAAGAAATATTGTCTGTCCAGAAATAAAGAAATCCGCGGTTGTTTTTTTCATCATAAATACCCCTTTGGTTCCACATCCCTATCCTGAAATAATGAATTGCGTTCGTATAGGCATTTTGCACGCAGCTATTTTAATAGCTGCTCTGGCTACAGTTTCCGATACTCCGCCCATTTCATAAAGTATTCGACCCGGCTTAACAACAGATACCCAATATTCGGGAGATCCCTTCCCCGAACCCATACGGGTTTCCGTAGGTCTTACTGTAACGGGTTTGTCGGGAAATATACGGACCCATATTTTTCCACCACGGCGCGCATATCGTGTCATTGCTCGTCGCCCTGCTTCTATTTGTCTAGATGTGATCCAAGCGGGTTCAAGTGCCTGAAGAGCATATCTACCGAAACAAATATGATTGCCTCGATAAGATATTCCCTTCATTCTTCCTCTATGTTGTTTACGGAATCTGGTTCTTTTGGGGTTATAGTTGATGGTTGTTTCTCAACCTCATCTCTACTACAGAACCGGACATGAGAGTTTCTTCTCATCCAGCTCCTCGCAAATGAAACGATTCAATAATATTACAGATACACATGTATTTATTGAATAATACACTAAATCATGGGATTTATTGATATTGAATCTGTCATGTAGGAATCTGTATATCTTGTATATATAGCTAGACGTATATTTCTATATATAGAAGATAATGCCTTTGCTTTCTTTTTATAACGAATCCTTGACCTTTACCGAATCGGCCAAAATTTTGCAATTCAATAAGGGTTTCGCGGGCGAATATTTACTCTTTCAATATTTGTTTCATTCGTAGGGTCAACCCATGGCCTCTCAGAATAAATCAATTGGTTCCTGGTTGTTTCCGCCATCCCACCCAATGAATCATTAGGATTCGTTTTCAATAGAATCTTCTGCAGTCACAGGTTCCGTCGTTCCCATAGCTTCTCCATTAATGGCTAGGCCTGAACTCTGCAATGGAGCTCCTCAATTCAAGTTCGTTCCCAAGTCAATCTCCTCAGTCTCTATTGACTCGAGGCTCTTTATTATTGGTATTTTTCCTATGAACCGTATTCATCTAATTATGGACGAATCAGTATTGATGCTTTATCACACTGCCTTTTATGAGATGATTCATAATAGACCATACATATTGGAATCATATACCATTGATATTCTCCTTCTCTCTTTCTCTCGCCCTTCCATTTACCCACATCCCTCTATTTTCGCTTCACAATCCATAATCAGATTGATTTTTCCTTTATGGAAAAAAGATTTCAGTTGCTACAACTATATGATTGACACATCATATAGTGACTGGTTCCTTGGATCTCGATAATACGAAGCAATGAGCTGGTTCTAAGTTCTATAGTTATTAGTTAGGGGCCAGTCCTTTTTTTTGAATCCCAACTCTAAAGAAAAACCAACGAGTCACACACTAAGCATAGCAATTCTACCAAATGATCAATCCAATTTTTATTCAACCCTATAGAATTAGAATTGCTCATTTTTCATTGAAGGGAAAAAAAGGAAGGGAAAAAAAAGAGTTTGTCGTTTTTTGTTCTATCACTGGATAGAATGGCAAGGAAAGGCCCATTATTGCTCGTCTACAAATATCCAAATTTTGATGCCTAATACCCCATAGATAGTTCGAACTGTATAGGAACAATGATCAATTTTAGCTCGAATGGTTTGTAGGGGAACCCTACCTTCTCTGATCCATTCGACACGTGCAATTTCTTTTCCGTCGATACGTCCTGCAATTTGCACTTGAATTCCTTTTGTATCCGCTTGTTCAGTTAATTCAATAGCTTTTTTCATTGCCTTTCGAAAGGAAACTCTATTCTTTAATTGTAGAGCTATATATTCTGCAAGAATATTAGGTTGTCCATAAGGTTTTGCAACTCTTGTGATAGCAATGTTAAGTCTCCGGTTCACAGAATTAAATCCTTTTTGTACATTGATCTGTAATTCTTCGATTCCTCGTGTTCGACCCTCTATTAACAAATTTGGAAATCCAATATAGATTATGACCTGGATCAGATCGATTTTTTTTTGAATCTCTATATGTGCAATTCCTTCGAAACCCGAGGATATTCTCCTATTTTTTTGTACATAATTCTTGATACAATCTCGTATTTTTTCATCTTCCTGGAGACCTATGGAATAATTTTTTGGTTGCGCGAACCAAAGGGATCTATGCTTTTGGTTTTCCCCACCAAGTCGGAAACCAAGGGGATTTATTTTTTTACCCATATTTTTCTTCTCTCTCTTTCTCTTTTTTTCTTCTCTCTCTCTCTTCCTCTTCCTCCAAATATCTCTCTATTATAGTATAGGATAGTTCCATTCCTCCTTCTCCTTTGCTTCTAAATATATATCCTGATCCGTTTTCTTTTTAGAGCTAT